TCGTTCGTTCATGTATTGGATCTCACCAAAGGAAAATGACTTTTTTAAGAAATTATTGTTTTTACCAATAATCCTTAAGACTTTTCGAAATGTAATCACTATAAGAGCTACTGAAAATAAGGATCCACATAAAAGAGCTGCATAACCCAATACCATCATACTTACGTGCATCATTAACCACTGAGATTGGAGAGCGGGGACTAATATTGCGGATTGATGCATTTCAGTTAAAAAACCTGAAGAAGCAAAACCTTGGGTGAAAATAGTACTTGGCGCGGTTATTGCGCTTACATTAAAATGGTTTTTCTTTTTTTTGAAATACGTAACCATATGAATAATGGAGAAACCCCATGAAAGAAATAGTAAGGATTCATATAAATCACTTAATGGTAAATGCCTCAAATAAATCCAACGAGTAACTAATAATCCTGTTATACAGAAAAAAGTAGCTATCATGCCTTTTTCTGACGAAGTATAGAGTCCTACGATTTCATCGACTAATAAGGTTATCAAATGAATTGTAATTACAATTGAAACGACCGAAAAGGATATATGAGTTAATATATGCTCTAAAGTTGAAAATATCATAAAAATGAAATTTTTTATTTATATTTATTTAATTTAAAATTTAAAGGGGTCCCTCAATTATAAGAATTGAAATCAGGAATTGAATTCATTATATTATAGGACTTACTCTCTTATAATATAAGATGCCATGCCGCCACTCGGACTCGAACCGAGATGCTCTAGCACTGCTTCCTAAGAGCAGCGTGTCTACCGATTTCACCATAGCGGCTTTCTCGAAATCATAATAACCTAGTTTTATTCAATCGTCGAGATTAAAGGAATCAATTCAATGTAATATTTTTTAGGAAATATAAAATGTTTAAGTTTTAAAAATAAAAATAGGGATTTGAACGTTTCCAATAATAATCTCTATTAGCATATTTTAATATATTTCTTATTTGTCGTTTAATTTAAGATGTCAATTTTATTTATTAGTTTTATTGAACTTAACAATGGGATTTTTCGTCATTTATGCTCTTCAAAAAAAAAAAGGAACTATTGTAACTAGATAGTTCTGGCTTTAATCCATGGATATAATTCAAAATGAAAAGTTCTTTCGGATTTTTATATTTAATGATTCATTTCTTTTCTTATTTTTTCAATGAAAAATAAAAATATCCTATTTTTATCGATCACAATTTGAGTACTATACCTAAGCACTACACTCAAAAAATTTATAGAACTATTTGCATATTTTTGTATTGTATTAATCGTTAGAGTTTTCATTGTGTATAGAATTTGTGTTAGGATTTTTTTAGCAAACCAATTGAATTCGGTATTGTTAAGTATTGGGTGGGATATATTCTATTTATATAATATAATAAAAAAAGTTTGTATTTATATCCTAATTGGAATTGTACCGTACTTTTTAAAGTCCTTTCTAAATTAATATATATCCTGATCGATCTTCCAGTACAAGCATGGGATCCTTTTTTAATCACTTAAAATTTATATATTCTTCGTATAAAATATCCACTTAAATTAAAGAATCTAAGAAAAAAACATAAGAAAAAGGGCTTTTAAAATTGGGTTAAAAGTGAGAGGTATATTCTATAGAGTAATAATTATTTAGAGAAATAATGTTTAGAGAAATAATGGTTCAGACAATTATAAAATAAGTTTTAACCTTAATCAACTAATTTCAGAGTTTCAACGACTCGTTAATTTTGAATAAAGAGTTTACTATTTAATCTTTGATACTTATATTCTATAATTTTCTAATATTCTAGAATATAGAATAAAAAAAAAATGAATAAAAAGCTTTTTTTTTTATTATTGGGTTGATGGGGAGAAAAGAATCCCCATCCCGAAAATGATAAAACAAACATACTAAAAAGAAAGGTAAAGTCGTGTATTTTTTGTTTTGTTTATTCTTTTTTCTTTCAACTTTCTTTTTTTTTTTCTTTCTTTTTTTTTTTTTGTAAGTTTCTTCTTTTTTCAAAAGAAAATAAAAAGTACCATTTTTTATTTTCTAATTCAGTATAGAAAAGAATTATTTTACATATCCTAAAAGTAAAACAAATTAAATATTGATCCGTTCAAAACATTAGGAAATGCAAAATCATTTCTTTTATTCAAAAAAAATTATATTTTCAATTTTCGTATTTGTATAAATTTTTTATTTTAATTAAATTAGAAACGAAATTATACTAGGCTATTTTTTGAGTCAAACCGATTCAGATTATTCCAATGTTTGATTATTTATTTGATTTGTCGCACAAAAAAACTTTTTGAATTCCCCGTAGAAAGAGATTTCGCTAGCGAAAAAGCTTTCAACGCTGCCCAATATCCTTTTCTTTTCCAAATATTTTTACGAATCCGTTTTTTTGATATAGAAGTGCGCTTTTTTGGAACTGCCATTAAAAAATAATAATAGATTATTCATTGCTATAGTTGAATGTGAAAGACATCTATTGTTCAAAACCAATTGTTCGTTACTATTTATTATTTATTTATTCTTGAAATTATACTCCTTTCATAATATAGATATCGAAAAATAGACTCTAATATTATTAGATTAGGAACAAACAAAAAAGAAAGAACAAAAGAAAAATATCTATTATATCTATATAATATTCCTTTTTTCAAAAAAAAAAAAAAAAATACAACAAAAAGAGTCTGTTCGGTTATGTCATTGTCTATTTTCGTCGTGTTCCATTTATACATGGAATATACATGTAATAAAATAGATCGAAAAGTTTAAGAACTCAACCTTGATCTGCATCTAATTTTTATTTCGAAATTCGCATGAGACTGGTAGTTAATCTCTTGTAGTTAATCTGTTAAAGAATACATGATTTTATAATTTTATAAAAGGTCATTTTACATTTTAGTAATTCCTTTTTTTAATTCTTAATTTAAAGGGAAAGTAAAGTGTTGGATATTATAGTCTTTCCGACAAACATAAATGGCTTTTATTGTAATGGAAAATTATCAATTAGTTCAAATCGAACTTCTTGATTTGAAATATTTGAAATATTTGGAAAAAATTCTGAATAATTCAGAAAAGTCTATTTAAGTTTTGTATATTAAAATTTTTTATTAACTGACCCCTTTCAAAAGAGATAAGAGCTGGTGAATCAGAAACAATTAATTAGAATAATTAGAAACAAACTCTTTTTGTTATGGAATATACATATCAATATTCATGGATCATACCTTTCATTTCACTTCCAGTTCCTATGTTAATAGGAATGGGACTTCTACTTTTTCCGACGGCAACAAAAAACCTTCGACGTATGTGGTCTTTTCCTAGTGTTTTATTGTTAAGTATAGTTCTCATTTTTTCAGTTTATCTGTCTATTCATCAAATAAATAGCAGTTATATCTATCAATATGTATGGTCTTGGACCATCAATAATGATTTTTCTTTAGACTTCGGCTACTTGATCGATCCACTTACTTCTATTATGTCAATATTAATCACTACTGTTGGAATTTTGGTTCTTATTTATAGTGACAATTATATGTCTCATGATCAAGGATATTTGAGATTTTTTGCTTATATGAGTTTTTTCAATACTGCAATGTTGGGATTAGTTACTAGTTCGAATTTGATCCAAATTTATATTTTTTGGGAATTGGTTGGAATGTGTTCTTATCTATTAATAGGTTTTTGGTTCACACGACCTAGTGCGGCGAATGCTTGTCAAAAGGCGTTTGTAACTAATCGTGTGGGGGATTTTGGTTTATTATTAGGGATTTTAGGTCTTTATTGGACAACAGGTACTTTTGAATTTCGGGATTTGTTTAAAATCTTCAATATATTGATTTATAATAATGAGGTTAATTTTTTATTTGTTAGTTTGTGTGCCTTTCTATTATTTGCCGGCGCAGTTGCTAAATCTGCTCAATTTCCCCTTCATGTATGGTTACCCGATGCCATGGAGGGACCTACCCCCATTTCGGCTCTTATACACGCTGCTACGATGGTAGCAGCGGGAATTTTTCTTGTCGCTCGGCTTCTTCCTCTTTTCATAGTCATACCTTACATAATGAATATAATAGCTTTGATAGGTATAATAACAGTACTATTCGGAGCTACTTTAGCTCTTGCTCAAAAAGATATTAAGAGAAGTTTAGCCTATTCTACAATGTCTCAATTGGGTTATATGATGTTAGCTTTGGGTATAGGCTCTTATCGAGCCGCTTTATTTCATTTGATTACTCATGCTTATTCGAAAGCGTTGTTGTTTTTAGGATCCGGGGCAATTATTCATTCAATGGAATCGGTTGTTGGATATTCTCCAGATAAAAGTCAGAATATGGTTCTTATGGGTGGGTTAACAAAGCATGTGCCAATTACAATTTTTTTTTTATTAGGTACACTTTCTCTTTGTGGTATTCCACCTCTTGCCTGCTTTTGGTCCAAAGATGAAATTCTTAATGATAGTTGGTTGTATTCACCGATTTTCGCAATAATAGCCTGTTCCACAGCGGGATTAACCGCATTTTATATGTTTCGGATCTATTTACTTACTTTTGAAGGACATTTGAACCTCTCTTTCAAAAGTTACAGCCCAAAAACAAATAACTCCCTCTATTCAATATCGCTATGGGGTAAAAAAGGATCCAAAATTAGTCAAAAAAACTTTCGTTTATTATCGTTGTTAACAATGAATAATAATGAAAGATCCTCTTTTTTTTGTAAAAAGACATATCAAATTGATAGTAATGTAAGAAATAATATGATGCGGCCTTTTGTTGCTATTCCCCATTTGGATACTAAGAGCACTTTTTCATATCCCTATGAATCGGATAATACTATGTTATTTCCTATGTTTATGTTAGCTCTATTTACTTTGTTTGTTGGAGTCATAGGAATTCCTTTCAATCAAGAAGGAATTTATTTGGATATATTAGACAAATGGTTAATTCCGTCTATAAACCTTTTACATCAAAGTTCAAATAATTCTGTGAATTGGTATGAATTT